ATAAATTCGATTTCATCGTAAATGTGAAATACTTATCTTATACAAATTACAAATAAAAAAGAAAAGTGCGGGAGAGATAAAAAAGATGCAGGGTCGTTTGTCTGTTTGGCTAGTCAAACACGGGCTAGTTCATAGATCTTTGGGCTTCGATTACCAAGGAATAGAGACTTTACAAATAAAGCCCGAGGATTGGCATTCCATTGCTGTTATTTTATATGTATATGGTTACAATTATCTCCGTTCCCAATGTGCCTATGATGTAGCACCAGGCGGACTGTTAGCCAGTGTGTATCATCTTACGAGAATAGAGTATGGTGTAGATCAACCGGAGGAAGTATGTATAAAAGTATTTGCTCCAAGGAGTAACCCTAGAATTCCGTCTGTTTTCTGGGTTTGGAAAAGTGCGGATTTTCAAGAACGAGAATCTTATGACATGTTGGGAATCTCTTATGAGAATCATCCACGACTGAAACGTATCTTAATGCCCGAAAGTTGGATAGGGTGGCCTTTACGTAAGGATTATATTGCCCCCAATTTTTATGAAATACAAGACGCTCATTGAATGATAAGAAACTAAATTACAACTTCGAATATTCAAGGAATATTTGTACATTCTCTTCTAGCTCAAACAGAGGAATTGAGGTTTCATTCGTATTCTTATGGATAGCTAATAAATAAAAAGAAATAAAAGACAATACATCATTGAGATTCTCGATTTTTGAAGAGACTTTTTTATTGTATTTCGGACGAGCCGAAACAATAGGATGAACAACAAGGGTTCTGTACCGTGAACTTTGTATCGCGTACATCACTTAGATGAACTCTAGAGAGTCGCATAGAAGGGAATGAAGAAGAGGAAAGATAAGCAAATTGTTTCTTTTACTACATTCTAATAGAATATTAGAATAGACTCTTTGCTCATTTAAAAAAGATAAAATAAATAAAAAATAAATAAATAAAAAGAGGGTTTACTCCCAGATACTTAGCTAGATAAGTATGTATTATGTCGATCCATACCAATTAATTTGTAGAGTAGATACTCATACAAATTAATCATATGCCAGGAACCAGATTTGAACTGGTGACACGAGGATTTTCAGTCCTCTGCTCTACCAACTGAGCTATCCCGACCATTACCGACGCATTATCCTCATAATACTAGATGACTTGGGTCTATGTCAATTAAAAATGAAAACAAAAAAAAAACGAAAAAGTATTAAATTAAAAGTCTCGAACGGAAATTTCTTGGATCTTTAAAAGGAAGACTTTGTAAATTTCCATATGAGTAATCATATGGATTATGAATCATTCAAATAGGTATTCCTTGCTCAAGAGATTTGTACGTATATCATATATATCACAATATATCACAATATATCACAAGACTTGTGCTGTGATAAGAGAACAAAATTCTGCTAGGATACGCTTGTAAAATGGCAAAGAATAGGATGAATGAGAAACAGAAGGAACTTTGAACCACTAACAAAAAGGGTAGGATAAAATAAATAGATAGCAAACGGACTTTTTGGGGTTGGGGATAGAGGGACTTGAACCCTCACGATTTTTAAAGTCGACGGATTTTCCTCTTACTATAAATTTCATTGTTGTCGGTATTGATATTGACATGTAGAACGGGACTCTATCTTTATTCTCGTCCGATTAATCAGTTTTTCAAAAGATTTATCAGACTATGGAGTGAATGATTTGATTAATGAATATTCTATTCGATTCTTTCTTCAACTTGGAATCGATTCACAACAATTCTTTTTATTTTTCATATAAATAAATTTTGCATATAAAAAAAAATACGGGTTCGGGTCGTCTTTTTTGAGATAGTTTTTCGTTAGTATACCTATTTTATTTATTATTTATTTATATGGGTATATCTTTATATAGGTATATCTTGCATCCTTTCTGGAGTTTCGATATAAGGATTCCTTTACCAACAGTCAACCCCATTTGTTAGAATAGCTTCCATTGAGTCTCTGCACCTATCCTTTCCTTTTTTTATTATTCTCGCTTGCTGAACTTTTGTTTCTGTTTATTTTCGTAAAATAATAGAATAGGATTTGGCTCAGGATTGCCCATTTTTCATTCCAGGGTTTCTCTGAATTTGAAAGTTATCACTTAGTAGGTTTCCATACCAAGGCTCAATCCAATTAAGTCCGTAGCGTCTACCGATTTCGCCATATCCCCTTTGTGTCTTGAGATTAGGATCTCATTAGGATGCCCTTCCTTCCCCCCTTCTCCCTCCTTTCCTTTCCTCTTTCTTTCATTTGTTTATTTTCTTTCTTTTTATGCGATTTAGTAGATATAGATAGTGATTCTTATATCGAAGGGTCTTTCCCTATTTTTTTATTTCTTTTCTTGTTTATCTTCTTTCGTCTCTATTGGAGACCCATATTTATTTTTATTTGGTCCAATCAGAAAATATTTTATCATTTCTGTATTCGCAATTCAATATGGATGGGTATTCCATAACATATATATGCCACTCTTA